ACTCCCTTTTTTCTTTGTGAGTTGCGGGAATATCCCCATTCATAGGTCCGAGATCCGCATCTATGAATTGAAGGGTCCGACTGATCAACCCTGCAATCAGTTGTTAGAATCAATAGGTCTTCAAATCGTTCATTTGAACAAATTGAAACCCTGCTTATTGGATGATCATGATACTTCCCAAAAATCCAAAATTGTAGGAACAATTGATAACACGGATTCCTATTTATCAATTCTATTCGACGATGAAGAGAATTGGCTGAATCCCGTGAAAGCATTTGATAGAAGTTCATTGATATCTGCTTTTTATAAAGCAAATAGACTTCGATTCTTGAATAATCCACATCCGTTCTCCTTCTATTGTAACAAAATCTTCCCTTTTGTTGTGGAAAAAGCTCGTTTCAAGACTTCTGATTTTTTGTATGGACAATTCCTTAATACTTTCTTCATTCGCAAGAAAGCATTTTCTTTGTGCGGCGAAAAACATGCTTTTGGGGAGAGAGCTACTCTTTTACCAATCGAGTCAGAGGTATCTAAGATACTCATACCTCAGGTATCTAAGATACTCATACCTGACGATTTTCCACAAAGTGGTGACGAAAGGTATAACTTGTGCAAATCTTTCCATTTCCCAACTCGATCTGTTCCATTAGTTGATAGAGCCCTTTACTCGATCGCCGACATTTCTGAAACACCTCTAACAGAGGGACAAATGGTCAATTTGGAAAGAACTTATTTTCAACCTCTTTCAGATATTCATTTATCTGATTCAGAAAGGAAGAACTTGCATCAAGATCCCAATTTCAATTCAAACATGGGTTTGATTCACACTCCATATTCTGAAAAAGATTTACCGTCCGAAAAGAGGAAAAAACGGAATCTTGGTCGAAATCTAAAGAAATGCGTTGAGAAAGGGCAGATGTTTCGAACTCTTCTCTCGAAGATGTATCGAACCCTTCTCTCAAAATGGAATCTCTTCCAAACATATATGCCATGGTTCCTTACTTCGACAGGGTACAAATATCTAACTTTGCTATTTTTAGATCTTTTTTCAGACCTATTGCCGATACTCAGTCTAGGTATCCGTCAAAATTGTGTATCCCTTTTTGATCATATTCTGGGTGATCTTAGGGATGATATTAGGCAGGGGGTCATTAGACCGTGGCAAATTCTTCAGGAAAAATGGGTTCTTCCACAAAGGAACCGGATAAGGGAGATTTCGAGGATGTGTTTACGAAATCTTACTCTGTCTGCAGAAAGGATTCGTCGAAATAATGAGTCACCATTTCTATTGACACATACACATCTGAGATCACCCAATGTTCTGGAGTTCCTCTATTCAACCCTTTTACTTCTTCTTGTTGCTGGATATCTCGTTTGTACATATCTTTCCCGTCTTTCCAAAGACTATGGTGAGTTACAGACAGAGCTCAAAAAGGTCAAAGATTTGATGATTCCATCATACACGATTGAGTTGCGAAAACTTATGGATAGGTATCCTCCATCTGAACTGAATTCTTTCGGATTAAAGAATCTCTTTCTAGTTGCTATGGAAGAACTAAAGGAGTCTCTTTCTGTAGTCGGCAACATGCTAGAGGGTGGTGGTCGCGCTTATGGGGTCGAATCAATCTTTTCTAATTGGAATCTCAATCTCATCGATATCAGCGATCTTATCAGTCTCATACCAAATCCCATCGATCGAATCACTTTTTCGATAAATACGAGACATCTAAGTCATACAAGTAAAGAGATCTATTCATTGATAAGAAAAAGAGAAAGGGTGTATGGTGCTTGGATTGATGATAAAATAGAATCCTTGCTCTCGACCTCTGTGGCTATTGATGATTGCGACAGAGGCAACTTGCTTCAGTTCTCCACCCTCACCTTAACGACAGAAAAAGGGGTTGATCAAATTCTATTGAGTCTGACTCAGAGTTCAAAGAATGCCTCTGGTTCTCAAATGATTGAACAACCGGGAGAAATGTACTTACGACACTTAGTTGAGCTTCAGAAGAAGTATCTATTGGGTTATGAGTTCAATACATCCTCTTTAGCAGAAAGACGGATATTCCTTGCTCATTATCAGACAATGACTTATTCAAAAACCTCGTGTGGGGTTAATGGTTTTCATTTCCCATCTCATGAAAAACCCTTTTCGCTCCGCTTAGACCTATCCCCCCCTAGGGGTATTTTAGTGATAGGTTCTATAGGAACTGGACGATCCTATTTGATCAAATCCCTAGCGACAAATACCCACTTTCCCCTTATTACGTTAGAGATGGAAGCGCGCTCCTCCTGGCCTTTTTTCCAGCATTTGGATGAGATCTATGGTGATCAGCTGGAGTATGTGTATGACGATACGAGTCTTAGTGTGGAGGTGGAGGAAGAGGAGGACACTTCCTGGGGTATTGAGGAGTGGAGTCTTCCTGATACTCGTGAGGATGACGAGATTGAGGATCAGGCTGAGATGGATACGAGACGTGATCTTGATGGTATTGAGTATACGCATGCTATTGAGGATATGATTGATGTGGGGATTTCTGTTGATGCTCAGTTAAATTTTTTACCTGAGTCCATTCTCATCAACGAAATTGAGGGTCATGATGTGGATGAGCTGGACGAGGCGGAGACGGAGTTGTGGGAGTTATGGATGGAGGAATGGGACCGGCACCTACTTGGTATCTCCCTTCAATTCGCATTAGTAAGAGCAATGACTCCTTGCATATTATGGATTCCAAACATTCATGATGTGGATCTGGAGGATAGGACAACCCTGGCCGGATTAATGAACTCTCTCTCTGGGGATTGGGAAGGACGTTCCACTAGAAATACTCTTGTTATTGCTTCGACTCATCTTCCCAAAAAAGTGGATCCCGCTCTAATAGCTTCAAATAGATTCAATACATGCATTAAGGTACGAAGGCTTCTTAGTACACAAGAACGAGAGCGCTTTTTCACTCTTTCATATACTAGAGGATTTCACTTGGAAAAGGAAATGTTCGATACTAATCGATTCTGGTCTCTAACCACACAAGATCTTGCAGCACTTACCAATGAGGCCCTATCGATTAGTATTACACAAAAAAAATCCATTATAGACACGAATACAATTCGATTTGCTCTTCATAGGCAAACTTGGGCTGTGGAATCCCGGTCAATCTCGATTTCGGATCACGGGATCCTTTTCTATCAGACAGGAAGGGCTCTTGCACAAAATCTATTTCTAAGTCAAGGCCTCATAGATCCTATCTCTGTATATATAAAGAAGAAGTCGTGTAACGACGACGGTTATTCTTATTTGTACAGATGGTACTTAGAGCTTGGAACGAGCATGAAGAGGTTAACGATACTTCTTTATCTTTTGAGTTGTTTTGCCGGATCGGTCGCTCAAGACCTTTGGTCTCCACCTGGGCCCGATGACAAAGCGGATATGTTTTCTTATGGACTTGTTGAGAATGATTCTCATCTAGCTCAGGGCCTATTAGAACTAGAAGGCGCTCTGGTGGCCTCACGGACAGAAAAAGCTTGCAGTCGGTTTGATAATGATCAAGTGACACTGCTTTTTCGGGCCGAACCAAGCTTAGATAGAATGCAAGATGGATTTTGTTCTATCTTTGAACAAGAGGGAGAAGAAGGAGCCCCTGGCCTAGAGAAGCCTTTAGTCACTCACATAGTTTCGGCTCCTAGAATATGGAACCCTTGGCTCATTCTATTTGATTGGATCGATATCGAGGAGGCTCAGCGTAAAGAGGAAGAGGCTGAGCTTCAAGATGAAGAGGCTGAGCTTCAGGATGAAGAGGCTCGGCGTAAAGATGAAGAGGCTGAGCTTCAAGAGTTTCAAGATCTTGAAGATCCTCAAGATCAAGAGGGTGGGCTTCAAGAGCTTCAAGGTCTTCAAAAGGAAGAGGCCTATCTTTATCAAAAGGCTCTTGAGCTTCAAGCTCAAGAGGATGAGCTTCAAAAGTATGGTCCGGGGTTCTTGGAGAGTGGAACCATAATGAAGAAGTATCCGACACGAAATCGATTTCGATTTTTCACAGAACAAGGCTTTTTTCAAGCAAGCCAATTCATTTGGGACCCCGCGGATTCACTCTTTTTCCTACTCAAAGAGCAGGCTCTTGGCTTTGTGTTTTCGCATCCAGAGTTCTTTGCAGATGAAGAGATCTCAAAAGAAGGGCTTCTTGCTTTGACTGTCCAAAGACTTCCTTTCTCCACAACTTGCCACTGGTTTATCAAGAAAAGGCAAGAAAGGCACTTCGAATTCTTGATTCATCGCGAGAGATGGATTCGAACGAATAGTTCATTATCTAATGGATTTTTCTGTTCTAAGACTCAGACTCTATTTGAGAGTTATCAGTATTTATCAAATCTCTTCCTATCTAACGGAAGGCTATTGGATCAAATGACAAAGACATTGTTGAGAAAAAGATGGCTTTTCCCGGATGAAATGAAAATTCAAATTGGATTCATGTATACAGGAGAAGGGTTTCCCATTACTTAGCCGGAAAGATATGTGGCCATGAAATAGGGATTAAGTGGAACAGAATTGACTGGGTGGTAGATTCGTGGAAAGGCCTCTTTCTTCCATATTGTTCCGTGGAGCTAAGGTCCACGGAACAATTCCAATAACGAATCATCGGTTTAACTGAATAACTAACTAAAAGAGAGAGAGCTTTCTCTTCGTCTCAGGTCGATGGATCTTCTCAATTGGAAGATCCCCTATATGGATAATACACATTCCAGTTGACCGAGCTTCATTCGAATTCTTTTGTGCCGAAGCAAAGATATCCACGGGGCGGTTCGTCCTATTCAGAGATTTAGGACCAAGAAGTACTGGATTCTCTTTCCGATAGGCCCTGAAAGGAGAAGGAGGGTTGGAATGCCAACAGGCGTATATTATTGAATTCACCCGACCGGATAGTACCCATTTTGGGAACGTCCAGTGCCAAAGTCACTGAATGGAGTAAGGTAAGGCGCTAATCCCTAAAACGGACTATGTACTT